CACGATTTTTAAAGTCGACGGATTTTCCTCTTACTATAAATTTCATTGTTGTCAGTATTGACATGTAGAACGGGACTCTATCTTCATTCTCGTCCGATTAATCAGTTCTTCAAAAGATCTATCAGACTATGGAGTAAATGAATATTTGATTCTTTTTTCAACTTGGAATCGATTCATAACCCAACAATTCTTCCTTTTTTTAATATAAATTTTTTCATTTCATATTCTAAAATTTTTATTTAGATAGAATTATCTATTTTATAATATATATTTCATATTCATATTATATAAAATATAATTCAGATTATCAGATTATATATATATAAATACAGATTACGGATTCGGGTTGTCATTAATCATTTGATATAGTTCACTACGTATATGCTTTACCCTTTTTTTTATTGAAGTTTTGACGGAAGAATTTTTATAAGAACACAACACAGTCAACCCCATTTGTTAGAACAACTTCCTTTGAGTCTCTGCACCTTTCCTTTTTTTTTTATTCTTGCTTTCTGAACCCTTATTTTTTTCTTTTTTTTTTTTTGAAAAAAGGAGTTGGCTCAGGATTGCCCCATTTTTATTAATTCCGGGGTTTCTCTGAATTTGAAAGTTTTCACTTAGTAGGTTTCCATACTAAGGCTCAAGCCAATTAAGTCCGTAGCGTCTACCGATTTCGCCATATCCCCCTTTCTTTTTTTTTTAATTAGGATCTCAGTGGAATGTCTTTCCCCCCTCTTTTTTATTCTTTTATGTCGGAACCGTCGAATTCATTAGATTTGATACGGATTACTATACCGATTACTAGATCGAAAGGTGTTTCCTCCTTTTTTCTTTTTTGTCTAACTTCTTTCATCTCTATCGAAAGCCTATATTTTATTTTTGATTTGGTCTAATTAGAAATGATTCTATCATTTCTGTAGCTGCAATTCAATATGGATGGATATATACCATATATATCTTCTTATCCTTTTATTTTCCCATGCAATTTTTAATACTCAAGGGTTCGATTCTTTGTTTTTCATCTTAGTCTCTGAATGAAAGCAAAAGAATATCTTCTATCTTATTATGTTATTATGATCTATCTGGATTTCATCTTTATCGATTCTAAATTCTTATAATTCGAATTTTTTTTAATGAATTTTTTTATTCTTATCCTTTCCTTCCTTTTTTTAGGTTTTTTTCTTAGGGCAGACCTATATACTATAACAAAAAACAAAAATGAAAATAAATATCCATTTATATTAATAATATAATTATTTTCAATTTTGATTTGAAATGAATTTGAAAATTCATAGACTCACTAAACTAAATAGAAATAAAATTTCATATAATTTCTAAATAGAACGAAATAGAATTTAAATAGAATTTAATTATTCTAGACAAAAATAAAAAATATATAGAAATGAAAGAAATAAAAAAAACGAAATTCAATATTTATTTGATTTGAAATAAAATTTTTTTTTATTATAAAAGAATAAAAATGAATAGTTAATAATATTTAATAGCTAAGCCTAGACTAAGGTATAGTTTATCGAATTCCTATGTATGTAGAATTTCTGTGAGCCCGCTTAGCTCAGAGGTTAGAGCATCGCATTTGTAATGCGATGGTCATCGGTTCGACTCCGATAGCCGGCTTTTCTCTATTTTTTTTTTTTTTTGTTCGATTTATTTTACATGATGAATAATTTTTTGAAATCAAAGAACAAACAATAAGGTCCCCTTTCTTTTCTTATTCATATGAATAAAAGGAAAAGAAAGAGTCTTTTTCCTGATTTGGTGTGCGGAGATTTAACCCTCTCTTTTACTTTTATTTTACTTACATATTTTAAAATAAAAATACAAAATTAAATATATAATAAAAAGCGTATAGGATATTTATACAATAATAATTCATTTCATTATTTATTATTTATTGTAATACAATACTTCAGGGGATTTCGCTTCATTTATCATTTAGTTCAGTTTTAATTTCGATTTCTTTTGTAAAATGAAATATAAAAAAAGAAAATAAATAAAGAAAAAAGAAAGGAGTCTTTATGTCGCGTTACCGAGGGCCTCGTTTCAAAAAAATACGCCGTCTAGGGGCTTTGCCTGGATTAACTAATAAAAGGCCTAGAGACGAAACTCATCTTAGAAACCGATCACGTTCCGGGAAAAGATCTCAATATCGTATTCGTCTAGAAGAAAAACAAAAATTGCGTTTTCATTATGGTATTACAGAACGACAATTACTTAAATACGTGCGTATCGCTAGAAAATCCAAAGGGTCAACAGGTCAGGTTTTACTACAATTACTTGAAATGCGTTTGGATAACATCCTTTTTAGGTTGGGTATGGCTCCGACTATTCCGGCAGCCCGCCAATTAGTTAACCATAGACATATTTTAGTTAATGGTCGTATAGTAGATATACCAAGTTATCGTTGCAAACCCCAAGATACTATTATGGCGAGGGATGAACAAAAATCCGGAACTCTAATTAAAAATTATCTTGATTCATCCCCCCGTAAGGAATTGCCCAAACATTTGACCCTTCACCCATTCCCATATAAAGGATTAGTCAATCAAATAATAGATAGTAAGTGGGTCGGTTTAAAAATAAATGAATTGCTAGTGGTAGAATATTATTCCCGTCAGACTTAACCCTAAATAAAATACAAAGCAAAGAGTTCGGACAATTTTGCCCCCTTCTTTTGCCAAAGTAAATTGACTTAAGGTTTAAAGTCAGGGGTTTGGTCCGGATTTTCTCCGACTCATATATCCCACCCCTCCCTGGATTTTTCCTATTCATGTATCATAGATCGGCAGAAAGATTTTCATTCCTTGCCCGTACTTTACTTTACCAGTATTTTACGTACCGCAGCAATGAAAAGTAAAATATATATTAAAATCAAAATAAAAGAAGGACCTAACTGTTATGTTCTACTACTAAATTAAATGGTATTTCTTGTTGTTTGATTTGTTACAGTTAGGAATGTTGGCGAATTAGGCGAAAGTATGGAAAGAGAGGGATTCGAACCCTCGGTAAACAAAAGCCTACATAGCAGTTCCAATGCTACGCCTTAAACCACTCGGCCATCTCTCCTACACAATGATTATGACTCATAAACCGAAGAAATAGCGAGACATTACTATAATTAATTCATATTTATATGAATACTTTCGATTTTTGTTTCGATAGGGATGACCAGCCCAAATAGACCGGATTAAATCAATGAATTTGAACGAATCCACTGATTGATTGATGGGTTTATGTTTTTTAGACCATGTATGATTAATGGATACTCTTCACCCATGGTTCTATTTCGATTTAGACGACAATTCCATAAAAATTCGAAAATTCCTTTCTAGTTTTAAAGTTCTCACTAACAAATCCTTTATCTCATCGATCTATTACAAATTCATGAATCATCCCGGGGATGTTTCTATTTGGTTGTATAGTGTATACTCGCTATGGACACAGGAAAAATAAACAGTTATTCTATTGATTTCCATCATAGAATGATTATTCGATTCTTTTTCCTTTACTCTTCTTTAGATCATAATTCAATCAAAATGATTTTTGACCTAATCGAAAAATTCCTTGATTCTTCCGCTTCGATGAAATTGGAATAGTTCCTATACTACTACATTTGTTTTGTATGAATTCGAACAGGATTCAACTATTTTATTTCTTATTGATTCTTGTTATTGATTTTTGAAAAAGGAGCAATTTGAGTATTTGGAATAATTGGAATAAAAAAAATTTTAAATATTAAAAAAATTAAGTAGTAGGAGAAGGTTCATTAAATTTATTTTGTTTGGAAATGAATCTGCTTTTATGTTATTTCGTACTGTAAAAATCCTTTGTTTGTGGGATCATTTTCCCCCAAAGAAAGGGTAATGAGAAGAATTATAGAATGGATTGATACCTATGCCTAGATCACGTATAAATGGAAATTTTATTGATAAGACCTTTTCAATTGTGGCCAATATCTTATTACGAATAATTCCGACAACTTCAGGAGAAAAAGAGGCATTTACTTATTACAGAGATGGTGTGATTTGATTCTTTTTTTTTTTTAATTCAATTTTACTGCTTCTAGTTTTACGAAAAAGGCATACGATTTGAGATAGAAAGAAAAAATATTCTTATTCTATATTATTGAAATAAACTTCTATATTATTGAAATAAACCTACGCTTGTTGAAGGTGAAGTTTAGAAATAGAACAATTCCTTCTGTCGTGTATCCTCGATTGATGCAGCCTCAAATACTATGCTTCAGTTATCGATTTTAGTATTGAGCGAAAGGTTACACCTCTGTGTTCTGTATTACGGGTCAATCCTACTTCCTGGTAATATAGTATCAATAGGCGGCATAGGGGAAGAAGCACTACACCCAGCAATCGACAACACAAAAGCTTTGTTAAAAATTACCTACCTACTCCCCTCTCGTATCTGGATTGGGACTAACAAAAATGGTTGGGACAACAAATATCCATCTCGTTCGTACTTTGGTTATCCATATAACCATCGAAGACTGTTGAAGTGACTATTTCCTGGAAATTAGGAGGCGTTGAGGACAAAGGAATTGCTGGAGTTATCCTTTCTATTCAGTATCAAGACGTTTGATGTTAGTAAAAGCTCTTTCGAAAGAAGGTTGGCTAGATATTTTTTGTAAAAACGCTAGCCCCGCTCAGTCCATAATGAAAATATTGCACCCCTTTTTGATTCCATGTGTTTCTTATTCTCATTATGCATATTAAAGGAGGAGCCGTATGAGATGCAAATTTCACGTACGGTTCTGGAACGGAGATTCTTTGAATCGAATGACGACCGTAACGGATGTCAGCTCAATCCGAAGGAAATTATGCGGAAGCTTTACAGAATTATTATGAAGCTATGCGACTAGAAATCGATCCCTACGATCGAAGTTATATACTCTACAATATAGGCCTTATCCACACAAGTAATGGAGAACATACAAAAGCTTTAGAATATTATTTTAGGGCACTAGAACG